GTTCGCTTTGAAATCCTCCGCCCTGCACCCACCCCCCGAGTAGATGCTTCAACAGGAATCGCACAGGGGTACATAAAAACCTCTGGGAAAAGAAATGCTCGCCCGTAACCCAGAAAGTACATTCCATAGGCCGTTTGAGGGATTGGATGGGCGCCTTACCCATTCAGTGACTTTGGCGCTGGACGTTCCCACCAAAAATGGGTACTCTCGGGTCAGGTGAATTCGATAATAGACGTCCGTTGGCATTCCAGCCTTCCTTCCCCTTTCGGGGCCTATCCGAAAGAGAATCCAGTACCTCTTGGTCGTGAATATCTGAATCGGACGAACCGGCCCCGTGAATATCGTTCCTTCGGAACAAAACAATTCGAATTAGGCTCGGTCAACTGGAATCTTTCTTAGCCATATAGGAGATCTTCCAATTGAGAAGATCCATCGACCGGAGACGAAGAGAAAGGTCTATCTATTTTCTTTAGTTATTCCGTGAATTTTTGAGTGATTCAGTGAAACCAATGATTCGTTATTGGAGCAGATAGCAACAACCCTTTCATCGGACATGCATCTTTTTTATTTTCCAACGGATTTCCATGTTTCATTAATGGAAATTTTTTGATGTAGTGAGTCTGAGTAATAGGCTCTGGTTGTTCGCCGTTCCAGAATTCTTGTTTAGGCAGTTCATACCATCCATACAGACATCGTGTTTTGATCTAAGATTTCCATTCTTCCATGTTTCCGCAGTAGCAGTGCCATGTAGCTAAGGCCAAAAATAGGGAAGAAACGAGTATTTCCACGACTCTACCAACCGGTCAATTCGGTTCCACTTAATCCCCCTTTCATGGCCACCTATCTTTTCGGCTAAGGAATGGGAAATCTTTCTCCTGTTAAATGAATCAAATGGTTCATCTCATCCGGGAAAAGCCATCTCTTTCTCAACAATGTCTTTGTCATTTGATCCACTAGCGTTCCGTTAGATAGGAACAGATTTGATAAATACTGATAACTCTCGGATAGAGTATTAGAACGGAAAGACCCATTAGATAATGAACTATTGGTTCTCTGACATCTCTGGCGATGAATCAACAATTCGAAGTTATTTTCTTGCGTATTCTTGATGAACAAGCTTTCACGCATCTCCTTTGTTAGGTAAATAAGAAACCCCTTTGACATCTCTTGATCTGCAAAGAATTCTCGACGTGAAAACACAGGCGCATCCCAAAAGAATGGATTCGCAGGGTCCCAATCATTCTCTTGATCAGAAATGATCCGCGTGCCCAAAAATGACCTGGCCCAATAGGGAAATCCCAATTCATTGGGACTTTCGATCCAACCAAATAGATCGGGGTACCATATTCTAGGAGACCAAACTATGTCATTGAAGAAATCCTCCTCTATCTGTTGCAGGTCGCGGTCTCTTTCTCTAAATAGAACCCCGTCTTCCAATTCAAACTCCGATTCGTCTTTTTCATAGAGAAATTTCTGATCAACGCTAGAACAAAATCCATTTTTCATCATATCTAAGGGATTCCTTCGTTCAGACCGAAGAAGCAATGTCACTCGATCATTAGCAAACTGACTGCCATCTTTTTCTGTCCGAGAGGATCCCACCAGAGTGCCTTCTCCTTCGAATACTTCTAATAGGCCACGAACTAGAGCAGAATCAGTCTCAACCAAATCAGAAATTATCCCATTTTTTTCATCGGGTCCGGGTAGAGACCAAAGATCATGAGCGACCGATCCGGCAGAACAACTCAAAAGATAAAGAAGTATCGTTAATCTCTTCATGCTCGTTGCAAGCTCGAAGTACCAGTTGGACAAATAAGAACCCGTAGGGAATCTCTTCTTCAGATAGATAGATATAGGATCTATGGGGCCATTCCTTAGAAGTACATTTTGTGCAATAGCCCTTCCAATCTGATAGAAAAGGATCCCATGATCCTGAACCGGTCTTACCTTGGCTCGAAAATCCCAAGTTTGTCTATGAAGAGCAGATCGAATTGTATGAGTGTCTATAATGGATTTCTTCTGTGCAATACTAATGGATAGGGCCTCATTCGTAAGTGCTACAAGATCTCGTACACTGGAACCCATGGTTATGGACCCGAATCCATTAGGATGGGACAGTTTCTTTTCCAAGTGAAATCCCCTAGTATATGAAAGAGTGAAAAAGTGCTTTCGTTGTTGTGGAATCATAAGCCTTTGTAGCTTAAGGCATGTATTTAATTTATTCGGAGCTATTAGAGCGGGATCCACTTTTTGGGGAATATGAGTCGAAGCAATAACAAGGATATTGCTAGTGGAGCATCTTTCACAATCCCTGGAGAGAGAGTTCACTAATAGACCGAGGGATAAGGTATTCGACGCACGCACAGACAGATCATGAATGTTTGGAATCCAAAGTATGCAAGGGGACATTGCTTTTGCTATTTCCAATGGAATGCGGATACTAAATAGATCTAGTAGTAGTCTATCCTCAGGTCGCGCATTTAGCAGCTTTATATCATCGATATCAAGGTCATCATCGCTATCGCTATCGCTATCGATATCGTCACTCTCATCAACATCCAGCATATCAAGACTCTCAAGATACCCATAAGAAAGATCGTTATACTCATTAACAAGATCCTCAGAATCACTATCAAAAGGATCGAATTGATACTGATAAGGAATGTAATTGGGATCCAGGAACTTGTTTGGAACTACCGTAATGAAAGGAAGATAGGAGTTTGTCGCGAGGGATTTGACCAAATAGGATCGTCCAATTCCTATCGAACCTATCACTAAAATACCCCTAGAGGGGGATAGGGGTAAGCGGAGCGAAAAGGGTTTTTCATGAGATGGGAAATGAAAACGAGTAGCCCCACACGAGGTTTGTGAATAAGTGATTGTCTGAAAATGAGCAAGGAATATCCGTCTTTCTGCTAAACAGGATCTATTGAACTCATAATTCATTAGATCCTTTTGATGAATGTCAACTACGTATCGTAAGTAAATTGATCCCTGTTGTTCAACCATTTGATAACTAGAGTCATTCTTTGATAAACCATCACTATGAGTCAGAATCAATAGCATTTGATCCATCCTTTTTTCTGTCGTTAAGGTGAACAACTGAACCAAGAATTCTCTTTCTTCATCCTCAATCACATCACTGGTCGCGACCCAGGATTCGAGTTTCTTTCGATAATCAATCCACTCAACGTTCACGTTTTTTCTTATCAATGAATAGATCTCTTTACTTGTACGACTTAGATGTCTCGTATTTCTCGAAAAAGTGATTCGATTGATAGGATTTGGTATGATCCTTAGGAAATCCATGATACCCATGAGATTCCTATTCCAAAATTTCTTCTTAGAACCTATGGATTTGAACCCATAAGTGGGACCGCCACCCAATAGCATGTTAAAAGCAGAACCCCATATTGCTTCTAGAAAATAGACTAATTGTTCCAGAGCAACTAGAAAGAGATTCTTTAACCAGAAAGAATTCTGCTCAGATGGAGGATACATATCCAGAAGTTTTTGCAACTCAATCATGTATGATGGAATCATCAAAGATTTGATCTTTTTGAAATCCGTCTGTAACTCACTAAAGGCTCGGGAAACAAAGAGAAGATGTGTACCAACGAGATATCCAGCAACAAGAAGAAGGAAAAGGATGAGGAACTCCCGAGCATTTGATGATCTCAGCCATAGGGGTGACTCATTATTTCGATGAATCAGTTCTGCGGACAGAAGAAGAGTCTGTAAACAATGACTCGAAATCTCACTGAGATTCCAGTTTGAAAGAATCGCCCACAATTTTGTCTGAAGAATCCACCATGATGTCTCCAGAATATCCTGAAAAATAGATATGTGACTGCTCACTAGGTTTGAAAAAGGATCTAAAAGGGCGAATTTTAGATATTTGAACCCTGTCAAAGTAAAGAACCACGGTATATATGGTTGGAACAGATTCCATTTTGAGAGATTTGAATTTGAAAAAGCACGCTCTCGTTGAAGGGTTCTATCCATCTCCCGTTTCTTAAACCTAAGACTCCGTTTTTTCCTCTTTTTGGATTTCTCAGCACATGAAGTGTGAATCAAACCCATGTTTGAATTGAAATTGAGATACTGCTTCCCTTCGGAATCAGATAGATGCATATCTGAAAGAGGTGGACAATCCGTTCTTTCAAAATGGACTATTTGTCCCTCTGTTAGAGGTGTTCCAGAAATGTCTGCGATCGAATAAATAGCTCTACCAACGAATGGATCGGATCGCATTGGAAAATGGAAAGATTTGTACAAGTTATACGTTTCGTCACCACTTTGTGGCAAATCCTTAGGTAGGAATATCTTAGATACCTGTGACTCGATTGGGGAAATCGTATCTCGCTCCCAAAAAACATGTTTTTTTTTACCGACGCACAAAGAAAATCTTTTGTTGCGAATGAACAAGATATTGAGGAATTGTCCATACGTAAGATCCGAATTCTTGAGAAGGGCCTTTTCCACATAAAAAGGGAATCTTTTGGTACAATAGAACCAGGAGTGATGTGGATTATTCAAGAATCGAAGTCGATTTGCTTTAGAAAAAGAAGATATCAATGAACTTCGATGAAATGGTTTCACGGGATTCAGCCAATTGTCTCGATCGTGGGATGTCATTGAGAAATAGGAATCCGTGTTATCAAAATCGTTCCTGCAATTCTTTCTAGTAGGGAATGAGTCAATCATCCATTTTGTCTTATTGAACAAAAATGGTGATATTGTGCCTCCATTGATCAAGAATTTCGATTTTTTGGAAGAATCATGATCATCCAATAAGAAGGGTTTCCGTTTATTAAAAGGAACGATTTGAACACCTATTGATTCTAACAACTGATTGCAGAGTGGATCATTCGGCCCTTTCAATTCATAGATATAGATGGGAATCTCAGACCCAGGAATGGGGGAACTTCCGATACTCACAAAGAAAAAGGGAAGTGACTTCGACAAAAAGGACAAAAAGAGAAGTGACTTCGACAAAAAGAAGAGAAGTGACTTCGACCAAAAGGGAAGTGAATTCGAGAAAAATAAGAATGCCTTCGACAAAAGGAAACGAGGTGACTTCGTCAAAAAGGGATGTGACTTCGACAGTTTCGCCATAAACTCGCCCAAATCAATCAAATATTGAGTCGGATTCCTACGGAATCGATTCAGATGACTACAGAATCGATTCAGATGAATACGGAATCGATTCAGATGAATACGGAAGCGATTCAGATGAATACAGAAGCGATCTCGATTCAGAGAAATACGGAATCGATTCAGATGAATACGGAATCGATTCAGATGAATACGGAATCGAGATCGATGAATACCTAATCGATTCAGATGAATACGGAATCGATATCGAGATCGATGAATACAGAATCGATCTCGATGATGATGATATCGATCGAACACTACTTGAAATTGAAAACGCCTCGTAGCCTCAGAAATGAAATGTTCCAAATGTTCCTGGAAATTTTGGGTCCATTTGTATCTATATGCATTAGGATCCCGATTCATGGATCTCTCGGTTCGAGAACTAAGAGGGTCGGACCCTTTCTTCTGACTCTTTTTCAAATTCGAGAGATGCTGGTTGATCGTATATTTCATTCTAGTTCTATGATTCAGAGTCTTACTTCCTATTGGATCCCCTTTCATTCCATAGTCGAAGTTGCGATCGGATCGATTCAGTAACAGTAAAAAGAATCGATTTGATACATTTCTTATGTACCCATAGGTGCTATATTGGATTTGAATCAGATTTCGGATCAATCTATATGGATTGAATGCCTCCATTATGTTGTTGCTAGCAAATACCACTCTTTTTGGTTTTGGATCTTCAGAAAAAATAGGAGGTACAACCAATAAAGATTTCTTTTTCGATTCATCCCCGGAGTGGAATCCCTCAGAAAAGGGAAAAAATACCCTATCATAATCATACACCAGATCCGGCTCGGTGATTGATAGAATGAGTAGATCTGCCATTTTTGAAAATCTCTCTTCGGATTCAAAATCGTGGTGTAACGTGTACCCCACCCTGTTCCGGTCATGGAATAGATGAAAGAAATCCAAAAATGGATTTTGGGTCAAGAATGAAATCTTATTGGAACTGTCCAGATCCGGTTCATACTTCGGAACCCTATCACATCCCGGATCTGATGAAATAGGATGAATTGAGATGGTCTTTTGTAAATACGGAATTATCTTGAAGAGATCCACTATTTCTTTCGTTTCCGATCGCCTGAAAGGGACAAAAGAAACATCGTGTTGTTTCTTCAACAATTTAGGATCGGACCTCTCAGTAGGATTCGAACCCAGATGAAGTTCTGACCATCTGTCAGAGAAAAAAGAACGAATTGATCTTGTAGGATTCCCAAGAAATTCTTCGATTTCTTCCGGAAGCAGATGACGAATCATCTGCGTCTCACGCTCCGCGAATAGCCGGGACATTGAGGAATCTCCAGAAAGGCTGTTCGGGAATCGGTCTGATTCTATCTCGGTTCCTTCCGTTTGAAGAAAGGAAGGATCCCAATCCAAAAGAATCGATCTTTCTTTGAGTTGTTGAATCTCTCTTTGATTGATCAATGTGTGAGATTCCGAATCCTCATTCCTAATGGAATCGAAAGCATCTCTGGATTGATCCGAAGATCCTTTCAATTGGCTAGAATCCGTTCCTTGAACGAAACTAGATCTTGTGGAATCAGAGTGAATATTTGACGAGACATTCCGTACCTTGCGAAAAAACCGATCCTTGTTTACCAACCACACATTGTCTAACCAAATCCAATTCTCTCTCGATACCTTCCTCAAAAAATCTGATCCCTGTTGTTTGAAGAAACCCTTCCCTTCCATTGGTCTTTTTTCACGAAAAGCAGGCATGAGATAACAAATCCAGTGTTTCACTAAGATTTCGAATCGCTGTCCCGAATTCAAGTTGATTCTGTTTCGCTTCTTCCTCGGAGACAGGCCATCAAACCATTTCCAATCGTGGTCCCTGCCGAGCGCGATCGGATCATCCGTCGTATAGGATACAAAAAGAAACTCCAGATATTGGATATCTTTCTCTTTGAATGAGATCTCAATTCCAGCTAGGGTTTCTTTCGATATCTTACAACTAGAATCCCTATTTTTTCCGATCCAGTTCCTCCACCACCGCGAACCCCAGTTCGATTCAGGCATGATACACTTTTGAGTTATTGGGAGAACCCAAGGACTCCCTTTCGGATCCATGAAACCACTCTCAGAGATCTTTTTCCCTTTTGGAAGATACAGGAGCGAAACAACCAACCTATGGGAAGAACGAAACAATGCATCATTTCTGGGTCCAATGGAATTCATAGGTAGAGGAAGAAGCCCCCTCAAATAGAGATTTTTTCTTTCGACCATAGTTTGATGGTGCATACGAGATATAAGGACCGCTACTAGAATCAGTACTACACCCTTAACCAGTACTACAACTTTGCTCGTGAAAGATCGGTTGCTTGGTGAACCCGAAAG